ATACTTCAACTTAATATTACCTAAGACTTGGATTTCATTCTGGTAGTTCGATCGTGAAATTTATTTGTTTTGATATTTCATTTCCGGAATATGAGCGTGTGACTTGTTATAATTGATCCTATTGATAATACAGAGAATGGACCTGTCATCTCTATCAAGATGATTCTACCTCGTCAGATATTTATTATAGTCTCTGAAGCACGGACTATATAGAATAGATCAAGAAAAGAAATATTTGAACTATGATTCATACCTATTATTCAGACCTCGCAACCGGATTAAAAAAAAAATGGAAATAGGTCTTTTATAAATAAAAAAAAATTTTCTTTCATACTTCTTTTGACCAAAATAAACCTCTTTCTCTATATTTTGTTGAGTTATTACATTCATTGAAGAAGTGATGATCAAATGGTTTTTACTCAGAAAACCTTTGAGTTTAGTTTTGGCTTTCTTAAATCATCGTGGTTCTAGTATGAATCTGAGGTTTCAATTGATTCATAGGGTCTCAACAAGAGAATTCCTATCAAACAAAAAAAAAAGATAGGGAAGAGAAGATTCAAGAGGTCTGTCACGATTAACATAAAGAAAGATGGATGAGCCAACTTGATATTTTATTTCTTAGCATTATCATCACAAAGAAGAGATTCCGGATTTTTATTACTTTGTATCTTTGGGTCAAACCAAGTCAAGCGGCTAAGCCACAAGAAGTTTGAAACTCTCTATTCCATATCCGTTGAACCCAGTATTTGTGTGTTTCGGTTTGAGCCGTACGAGATGAAATTCTCATATACGGCTCTCAGAGGGGGAGTCTTTCTTGGGTTACCTATCTCAATAAAGTATATGATTGGTTCGAGGAACGTCTCGAGATTCAAGCGATTGCAGATGATATAACTAGTAAATATGTTCCTCCTCATGTCAACATATTTTATTGTCTAGGGGGGGTTACGCTTACTTGTTTTTTAGTACAAGTAGCTACGGGTTTTGCTATGACCTTTTACTATCGTCCAACTGTTACAGAGGCTTTTTCCTCTGTTCAATACATAATGACTGAGGTCAACTTTGGTTGGTTAATTCGATCAGTTCATCGATGGTCAGCAAGTATGATGGTTCTAATGACGATCTTGCACGTATTTCGTGTGTATCTTACAGGTGGTTTTAAAAAACCCCGCGAATTAACTTGGGTTACAGGGGTGGTTCTTGGTGTATTGACCGCATCTTTTGGCGTAACTGGTTATTCCTTACCTCGGGACCAAATTGGCTATTGGGCAGTAAAAATTGTAACAGGCGTGCCTGAAGCTATTCCTATAATAGGATCACCCTTGGTAGAATTATTACGTGGAAGTGCTAGTGTGGGCCAGTCTACTTTGACTCGTTTTTATAGTTTACATACTTTTGTATTGCCTCTTCTTACTGCCGTATTTATGTTAATGCACTTTCCAATGATACGTAAGCAAGGTATTTCGGGTCCTTTATAGAGAAGGCAGATCATAGATATTTGTAATTTATCATATCGGGGAGGAACAAGAGTCTTTCATTGCTACAAATATGGATTATTTAAAAATAAGGCATGTTATTTGGATACTTCTATTCAACTCTGAAGTATTGTTTATTTGATACGAATCAAATAGTTGAAGTATATTTTTCTAAAAGAGGATGGATTATGGGAGTGTGTGACTTGAACTATTGATTGGTCCATGCGGATATATGATTTTATCCGCCACGTTGGAATTCACAACCTAACGTGTCTCCGCATCCAACCATCACGTCAGTCCCTTTATGTAGCATAGGATAGGCCGGTTCGCTTGAGGAGAATATTTTCTATGATCATACCCGAATCATGTCATGCATGAACAGGCTCCGTAAGATCCCTAGAATAGAATGATCCAATGTTCTATTTATTCCACTTTTTTTAATTTTTCTTTTTTTTTTTTAGTAATTTTCTTATAATTAATTTCTAGTATTAATATTTCGTATTAATTTGATAGTAATCTTAGTAAGTTTTTTATAGTATGTAGATGCATTCATTTCCTCTGCATCGACCCTGAATCTATGATACTATTGGAGTTAAATAGGGGATCTAAAGAAGAACAGGGGCTAGACTTTATTAGTAACAAGTAAAAATTTTGTATTTTTGTATGTAATACAATCGAGATGTTGTGGGGATAAATACCAACCAAAAGACATGAGACAATCCAAAAAGCACTTGATCATGATCAAATTTGTAAGCCTACTTGGATATTGAGCATTTCCTTGTTGCCAGAACTGAATTCTTTGCAATTAATAATGAATCGTTGAAACTCGGGGAAATGGAATTTTATAAATCTTTTCTTACATAGAGTCATTCTACATTATATATGTAGATATGTACGAAATATAGATCTTTTATGGACCTATTTATGTTCTATGGATCTATTTCTGTGATTCTTTTGATTCTTGCTCGAGCCGGATGATAAAAAATTATCATGTCCGGTTCCTTTGGGGGATGGATCCACAAGAATTCACCTATCCAAATAACAAAGAAACCTGATTTGAATGATCCTGTATTAAGAGCTAAATTGGCTAAAGGGATGGGACATAATTATTATGGAGAACCTGCATGGCCCAATGATCTTTTATATATTTTTCCAGTAGTAATTCTAGGCACTATTGCATGTAATGTGGGTTTAGCAGTTCTAGAGCCGTCAATGATCGGTGAACCAGCGGATCCGTTTGCAACTCCGTTGGAAATATTACCCGAATGGTACTTCTTTCCCGTATTTCAAATACTTCGCACAGTACCTAATAAGTTATTGGGTGTTCTTTTAATGGTTTCAGTACCAATAGGATTATTGACAGTACCTTTTTTGGAGAATGTCAATAAATTCCAAAATCCATTTCGTCGTCCAGTAGCTACAACAGTCTTTTTGATCGGTACCGCAGTAGCTCTTTGGTTAGGTATTGGAGCAACTTTACCTATTGAGAAATCCCTAACTTTAGGTCTTTTTTAAATTGATTAAACCGTGAAATACCACGACATAAGTATCTAAGGAAGATCCCCTTCTGGATCTTCCCTAGATACATCAATCTTATTATGATCTATTCTGCAAATATATGGACCGTGTCGGAGATTAAAAACTTATTCTATTCTTTATTTATTATTTATTTCTAAAAACTAAAAAAAGAAAAAATTCCAATGGATTTAAAATGAAAACTTTTTTTTAGGTAAATTGATTGCAAAATGCTTCTGTAGAGTGCCCAATATCTGTTTTACATCTTCTATTCGAAAATATTCCATTTTCATAAGATCTTCTTGACTGTGACTCAAAAGGTCCAATAATGTATGTATATTGGACCTTTTGAGACAATTATAGGTCCTGGAAGACAATTCTGATTGGTCAATAAAAATACATGTCAATGGAATTCCTTTTTTGTTTTTCTTGAGATTAGTGAATTTGTCTTGAAAGGAAAAAAGGGGCAGATTCCATCTGTTTTCATTTTCCTCGAAATTCATGTCCTCTTCCTCTGCATGTAGAAAAGGAATCAATAAATCAATCAAATTGCGAGAAGCCTCATAAAGTGCTTCTTTAGGAGTTAAACTTCCATTCGTCCATATTTCTAGAAAGAGTATCTCTTGTTTTTCATCCCCATTCCCATAAGAATGAATACTATGATTCGCATTTCGAACAGGCATAGATACAATATCTATAGGATAACTTCCATCGTGAGAGTCGTTTGTGGATTTCATACGATATCCGCGATCTCTCTTGATTTGTAATTCAATACACAAATCAATTGGTTCTGTCAGGTTAGCTATATGCTGTGTCGTATCAACTATTTCTACAGAAGGTGGTGAGATGATATCTTGAGCTGTTATGTATTTTGGACCCCTGACGCAAATGGATGCGTCCCTAACTCCATAGAGATTACTTCTCAATACAATCTCTTTCAAATTTATTAAAATATCATGTACTGATTCTTCAATACCTGCTATTGTAGAATATTCATGCAGCACATTTTCAGATGTTGCACGTGTGATACATGTTCCTTCTATTTCTCCAAGTAAAGCCCTTCGCATGGCAATACCTATGGTATCGGCTTGACCTTTCATAAGCGGGGACAAAACGAAACGACCATAATAAAGACGCTTGCTGTCTACTCTTGATTCAACACATTTCCACTGTAGTGTTCGAGTGGATCCTGCTACTTCTTCTCGAACCATACTCTTATTTTTCTTTTATTTATGATTATTGGATCAGATCATTGAATCATTTATTTCTCTTGGAATCTCTTGAATTCTTATTTCTACACACGTCTTTTTTTGGGGGGGCGACATCCATTATGCGGCATGGGTGTTACATCACGTACGAAACTTAATAGCATCCCATTTCTACGAATGGCTCGTAATGCCGCATCTCTTCCGAGACCTGGACCCTTTATCATAACTTCTGCTCGTTGCATACCCTGATCAACTAATGTACGAATAGCATTAAATGCCGCGGCTTGAGCAGCATAGGGTGTTCCCTTTCTTGTACCTCTGAATCCAGAAGTACCTGCGGAAGCCCAAGAAATCACCCGACCTCGTACGTCTGTAACAGTTACAATAGTATTGTTGAAACTCGCTTGAACATGAATAACTCCTTTTGGTATTCTACGTTCACTCTTATTTGAACCAATACGTGCATTCTTACGTAAACCAATTTTTGCTATAGGTTTTGTCATATTTTATTAGATCATATTCATAAGAATAAAATAAAAAGAAAGAAGAATCAGAAATCTACATAAAGATACAGGAATATCCATTTCATATGAAAACAAATTCTTTCTTTTTACATGTACATGAGTTTTTCTTTTAAAAAGTTCTTGATTTAAAACTTGAGAAGGATTACCCCTGTCTCTGTTTATGTCTCGGATTGGAACAAATGACTCTAATTCGTCCCCGCCTACGAATCAAGCGACATTTTTCACAAATTTTACGAACAGAAGCCCTTATTTTCATATTTATCATTCCTTACTTTCATTCTGAATTTATTTTTTTTTTTCATCAGTTTATTGCATTTTTGAACTTCGAATTATATTCCTACGAAAAGGATGTTTAAAAGAATGATCTAATCGTTCGAATCTTTTTTGCGAAGTCTATAAATTATACGTCCCCTGGTTGAATCATAACGACTCATTTCAATTTTGACTCTATCTCCGGGTAGTATACGTATAAAACTGCGCCGGATTCTTCCTGAAATATAACCTAGAATTAGATCTTCATTATCTAACTGAACTCGAAACATACCGTTGGGAAGTGATTCAGTAATTAAACCCTCATGAATTAATTTTTGTTCTTTCATTCCAGGGAACCCCCTTTAAGTATCAACTAATAGAGGAAGAGTTCTATAATTTGCTTCTCCTCTCTATTTTACAAATAGTAAGTTCGAGAGAAAATTAGGTAGGGTACTCAGGAGAATCACCATATATAACACAAAATTTCTCCTCCAATTTTTTCTAGTCGAGCTTCTCGATCTGTCATTATACCTCGAGAAGTAGAAAGAATTACAATTCCCATTCCGCCTAAAATCTTAGGAATTCGTTGATAGTTGGAATAGATTCGTAGACCGGGTCGGCTGATACGCTTTAAAATTATGTTATTCCCTTTCCTAATCTTTCTATGTCGTAAGGTTAAAACCAAGAATTTTTTTTGACTTTCTTGATGTTTTCGAACATTTTCAATAAAACCTTCTCGTAAAAGTATTTTCACAATGTTTTTAGTGATATTAGTAGATACTATTTGAACTCTTCCCTTTTGATCTATGTCAGCATTTCTTATAGAAGTTAATATATCGGCAATAATGTCCCTACCCATGACGAACTATAGTTATTGGTGCCTCCTAATTTTGATATAATCAACATGCTTCTTTTTTGTTTTATTTTTTATTGAATTTTTTTTTGAAATTCTTAAATTATAAAAAATTATTAGAAATTTAAAGTATATGCATGAGACACAATCTATTCTATCTATTCTATTAATCGAATTTATTTCAGATATTTGAATATTATAAATATTCCATATGATAGATTATAGATATAGAATAGATATAGATAGGATATATCCTAATTTTTCATCTATAAGACTTCGGGTGCTAATGAAACTATTTTAGTAAAATTCAATTGTCGCAATTCTCGAGCAATCGCACCAAAAATTCGAGTTCCTTTTGGATTTCCTTCTTGATCAATGATAACCGCTGCATTGTCATCATATCGTATTATCATGCCATTATCACGTTTGAGTTCTTTACACGTGCGTACAATCACAGCTCTAATTATTTCTGATCTTTCTATAGGCATGTTGGGCACTGCTTCTTTGATTACAGCAACAATAACATCGCCAATATGAGCATATCGGTGATTACCAGTTCCTATAATTCGAATACACATCAATTCTTGAGCTCCACTGTTATCCGCTACATTCAAAAGGGTCTGAGGTTGAATCATATCATTTTTATTTTAATCTCTTATTTCAATGCAAGGAATAATGGAAAAAAGAAATATTGTCTGTCCAGAGATAAAGAAATCCGTGGTTGTTTTTTCATTCTCAATACTCCTTCTTCTTTTACTTTTGTTTACCTATCCTGAAATAACAAATTGAGTTCGTATAGGCATTTTGCATGCAGCTATTTCCATAGCAGCTTTGGCTACAGTTTCTGATACTCCACTCATTTCATAAAGTATTCGGCCCGGTTTAACAACAGATACCCAATATTCGGGGGATCCCTTGCCCGAACCCATACGTGTTTCTGTAGGTCTTACAGTAACAGGTTTGTCGGGAAAGATACGTACCCATATCTTTCCACCACGACGCGCATATCGTGTCATTGCTCTTCGCCCTGCTTCTATTTGTCTAGCTGTGATCCAAGCAGGTTCAAGTGCCTGAAGAGCGTATCTGCCAAAACAAATATGATTGCCTCGGCAAGATATTCCTTTCATTCTACCTCTATGTTGTTTACGAAATCTGGTTCTTTTGGGGTTATAGTTGATGGTTATTTCTGAATTCCATCTCTACTGCAAAGCTGGACATGAGAGTTTCTTCTCATCCAGCTCCTCGCGAATGAAATGATTCAATAATATTACATATACACATGTATTTATGTATTTCATTCTAAGAAAGAATATACTAATTTTTTTTATATTGAATTTGTTACATAGGTAGTTGTATATATAATGCTTCTTTCTTTTATCAAAATTTCTAAAGTATTTTACTTTACCTCTATTGAATCACGCCAAAAGTTATCCAATAAATAAAATTCTTAAATTAAATAAAAATAAAGAAAGGTTTCGCGGGCGAATATTGACTCTTCCCTCCTTCATTTGTAGGGTCAATTCATGACCATTTAGAAGAAATCCATTTTTTCTTGGTTCATTCCGCCATCCTACCCAATGAATCATTAGGATTGATTCGTTTTCAAGAAAATCCTATGTAATCACAGGTTCCATCGTTCCCATAGCTTCTCTATTAATGCTTAGGCCTGAACTCTGCAATGGAGCTCTCAACAAAATCTGTTATTTGTTTCCGAGTCAATCTCCTCAGTTTTTATTAACCCGAAGCTCAATTCAATTATTCTCTATTTTTTATTATTTCTATTATCTATTTTTCTATCTTTGATATCTTATTATTTCTTTATCTATCTTATTACATACATAATAGACTGACTATATTATCCATATTGATTAGATTATTTAGATTATTATTTTAATTTAATTTTTTTTATTATATTTCTTATATTTTCTTCTATGTTTCTATTTTTTATTTGTATATTTCTTATTCTATTGTAATTGTATATTTTGTATTTTTATTTGATGTTGATGCTTTATAACACTGCCTTTTTTATGGGGTAATTCTTCATAAACCATACATATGGGAATCATATATCATTGAGATCTTTATTCTCTCTTTCTATCATCCTTCCTTTTTTCCACATCCCTTTTTTTCACAATTCATAATCAGATTTCTTTTTTATGAAAAGAATTTCAGTTGCTACAACTATATGATCGATTCAGTCATATAGTGACTGTTTCTTGGGATCTCGACAATATGAAGCAATAAGTTGGTTATTAGTTTTGAGTTTCTTTAGTTTTTATAGTTACTAAGTTTATAGTGGGGTCAGCCTTTTTTTCAATCTCAAATCTCAACTCTAAAGAAAAAATTAACGAGTCACACACTGAGCATAGCAATTATACTAAAATCTAAATTAAATTTAAATAAAGGGTAAATCAAATTTTTATTCAACCTTATATAATTATAATTGTTCGTTTTTCTTTGATTAAGAAAAAGAAGAAAAGAGTTTCTAAACTTTTTCTATCGATGAGCAGAATGGCGAGATAAAGAAAGGTCCATTATTCTTATTTTCTTATTCTTGGTTTACAAATATCCAAATTTTGATGCCTAAGACTCCATAGATAGTTCTAATTGTATGGGAACAGTGATCAATTTTAGCGCGAATTGTTTGTAAAGGAACCCTGCCTTCTCTGATCCATTCAACACGTGCAATCTCTTTTCCGTCGATACGCCCTGCAATTTGCACTTGAATTCCTTTTGTACCCGTTTGTTCAGTTAATTCAATAGCTTTTTTCATTGCCTTTCGAAATGAGACTCTATTTTTTAATTGTAAAGCTATATATTCTGCAAGAATATTAGGTTGTCCATAAGGCTTTTCAATTCTTGTGATAGCAATGTTGAGTCTCCGATTTACAGAATGAAACTCTTTTTGTACATTCATCTTTAATTCTTCGACTCCCCGTGTTCGTCCTTCTATTAATAAATTGGGAAATCCAATATAGATTATGACTTGAATCAAATCTATTCTTTTTTTAATTCCTATACGGACAATTCCTTCTAAACCCGAGGATATTTTCTTATTTTTTTTTACATAGTGCTTAATACAATTCCGTATTCTTTCATCTTCTTGTAGACCCATGGAAAAATTCTTTGGTTTTGCGAACCAAAAAGAATGATGACTTTGAGTTATTCCAAGTCTGAAACCAAGTGGATTTATTTTTTGTCCCATATTTTTCTATTATTTTTCCATCCATTTTTTTCTAAATAGGAATCTAAATTTTAGATTTTTCTTTTAAAAAAATCTTTATATGACAAGTGGTTTTTTTTATCAGATAATTACGTCCTCGAGCCCGGGGTCTTAACTTTTTCACAATAGTACCTCTATTGACTTCAGCTTTACTAATAAATAAATCAGCTTCATTCAAACCCATATTATGACTAGCATTTGCTGCTGCAGAATAAACTAATTTTAAAATTGGATAAGATGCCCAATAAGGCATTAGTTCCAGTATCATGAGTGTTTCCTCATAAGAACGTCCGCGAATCTGATCAATTACTCTTCGTGCTTTGAAAATAGACATACATATATGTTGAGCTAAAACTTTTGCTTCTCTATCCGAATTTTTGTTCTTTATCATAAAAGTTCTCCCCCGCCAATGAATGATAAGTGCCTAGGTGAAGTATAGTATAAGATAAGTCAGAAAAGTATAAGTCTTATTAGTATACTAGAAAAAGAAAATAAATATACCTATACTCTTACTATAAGATAAAGACTCTTAAGTCTAAATACTATATACTATTAAGATAAATACTATTAAGATAAGGCTTTTCACATGAATACTTAGTAGAACGACTAACGACGAGATTTATTATCGTTTCTCGCGTGTCTCACGAAAGTGAGAGTAGGTGCGAATTCTCCCAATTTGTGACCGACCATACGATCTGTGATATAAATAGGTAAATGTTCCTTTCCATTATGAATAGCGATTGTATGGCCAATCATTGTGGGTATAATGGTAGATGCCCGAGACCAAGTCACTATGATTTCTTTCTCCTCCCTCCTGTTGAGTTTTTCAATTCTTCCCGATAAATGATTAGCTACAAAAGGATTTTTTTTTAGTGAACGTGTCACGGCTGATTACTCCTTTTTTTCCATTTTTAAAATTGGCATTCTATGTCCAATATCTCGATCTTAATCTT